AAACGAAATTACACTACCCAGTTCTTATTATTCGTTTATAAGTTGAATTGAAAAATGATCCAAGAATGCATTTGCTGATTGCAAACGCGGTATGGGTAGATGTTACAGATGATGAATCAATTTTTTTATATAGTTGTGACTTTATCCTTGTTAGTGCTGTCTATAATGATAGATGACTCAAAAACTTTCAATTGGTTTTTTTCTCCTATTTTGCAAAAAAGGAAACTCAGGTAAGTGCTTTTTTATAAACATATGTATAAAAAGACCATATTTCATTTAGCTCCTTGATGCCTACCATAACTAGTTATTTCGGTTTTCTACTAACGGCTTTAACTATAACCTCAGCTCTATTTATTGGTCTGAGCAAGATACGACTTATTTGAAATTAATTGCACAAAATCTTTCTGCGAACTTCTGTGTATTTTTACCCCGTTAATTGCCAATTCTTGGTCATTGAGATTCATGGTAATTCGGATTAATATTTAGGTATAGATATTACCTCTTTTTTCTCCTTTCAAACAAATTGAAATGATTGAAGTTTTTCTATTTGGAATTGTGTTAGGTCTAATTCCTATTACTTTGGCTGGATTATTTGTAACTGCCTATTTACAATACAGGCGTGGCGATCAGTTAGACCTTTGATTAATTAATATCTCTTTTTTTGATTGACCTCCTCCTTTCTTTAATATCTAGGAGGTCAAATAAAGATTGCTGTTCCAGTTAGTGTTTCAGTCAAATTCCATCGAAGAAGATACAAATCACGCTCTGTAGGATTTGAACCTACGACATCGGGTTTTGGAGACCCACGTTCTACCGAACTGAACTAAGAGCGCTTTCTTCTCATAAAAGAAAAGACTGTAAAGAAAAGGATTGGCCCCAATACATCTTGTATGCATACACATATAGTATCATCATAAGAATAAAAGATTCTATATGATATGTCCAACGTGAATTGATCTCAAAAAATACCTCGTTACTGCTCAAAGGAGCAGTAATAGGTAGGGATGACAGGATTTGAACCCGTGACATTTTGTACCCAAAACAAACGCGCTACCAAGCTGCGCTACATCCCTTCCATTGGTCTACAGTGTCATTGTAGAGAATTCCTGTCTTGTTTTCCACATCGTTATTGCCTCTATTAAAATCTAGAATTTTTATGTCCATTTCGCCTTTTTGGTCTCATTTAACATATAATAATAGTAAAATACTTCTGGAACCCCTAGGAAAAATAAACGAGTCTTTTTGGGGAATAGTGGGGAAGAAAAGGACGTTTTTTCTGTATTTAACAAAAAGGAAATCTTATTTACTGGATGATTGTACATTTCAATATGTATTATCTTATGTATGTATTACTATAAAAGGAGGTTTTTCAATGCGAGATCTAAAAACATATCTTTCCGTGGCACCGGTACTAAGTACTCTATGGTTCGGTTCTTTGGCAGGTTTATTGATAGAGATTAATCGTTTTTTCCCGGATGCGTTGACGTTCCCCTTTTTTTCATTCTAGTTATTGACGTGGGAAGGAATAAAGAAGATTAGAGATACAATTAAATAAAGCCCCTTCTTTTCTCTTTTTTCCCTAGAAAAAGGGAGGAAAGAGAAAGAATATTATATTCAACAGCTGTGAGAGTCGGGTTCAGGTTGGAATTAAATTAATATGAATTTCTATGTATTAAATTTCTATGGAAGTCGAATACAAACTCTGGTTCTAGGGAAAGCGTATTCTAGACGATAATTATATGAAATACTGTACTGTTGAAATATAGTTTAGAAATCTTTCTATCGTATTTCCTATATTGATTGTAATGAAATCTTGCATAAGAGGATAGCTAGTTACAAATTTTTTCCTTCCTTTCTTCTTTTTCGTTTCGAATTGAAAAAGGAAGAGTTGAGTAAATGAAAAATCCAAAGGAGGTTCATGGCTAAGGGTAAAGATGTGCGAATACCGGTTCTTTTGGAATGTACCGCTTGTGTTCGAAACGGTGTTAATAAGGAATCAACGGGGATTTCCAGATATATTACTCAAAAGAACCGGCACAATACGCCTAATCGATTGGAGTTGCTAAAATTCTGTCCATATTGTAACAAACATACGATTCATGGGGAGATAAAGAAATAGATCGAACGAACCGAGCACCGGCGCCCTTATCTTTCTTACAAGGAAAGGGCAAAAATGACATTATATATATAACATATTTAACATAGTTAAAGATAATTATAAACAAACCAAATCCTATTTATTTATTCTAATAAAAGATACGGTTGAAATAGGATTTTAGGGATAAGAAATAAACTAACCAAACCATGGAAAAATCTAAGCGAACTTTTCTTAAATCCAAGCGATCTTTTCGTAGGCGTTTGCCCCCGATCCAATCGGGGGATCGAATTGATTATAAAAACATGAGTTTAATTAGTCGATTTATTAGTGAACAGGGAAAAATATTATCTAGACGAGTGAATAGATTGACCTTGAAACAACAACGATTAATTACTATTGCTATAAAACAAGCTCGTATTTTATCTTTGTTACCTTTTCTTAATAATGAGAAACAATTTGAAAGAACCGAGTCGACCACCAGAACTCCCAGTCTTAGAGCCAGAAAAAGATAGGTTTACTCTTTCTTCACTTGAATTCAAATGCCCATCCGAACTCAAACGCGGATTTCTTTTTTGTTGGAAAAATCCAAGAATCCGGATTGAAGTCTCGTGTCGTAAGAAAAAAAAAAAGAATAATCTGGGAAGAATAAAATTTTTTATTGAACGTGTTGATTCATATTTATTTTGACTACTTTCTGATATTTTATCATATTCTAATTCTATTCATTTTTATTCGATCTTCCCGGAGTTCATTCTCCGGGCAACTCCGTTTAACCGGTGGATTCTTTCCAACCTACTTCTTTTATGATCTCATTGGAAATCATATAAAGACAATTCCTATTTGATATAGCTATTTGTGCAAGTATTTTACGATTAAGAAGCAACTGTCTCTTGTACAGATCATTTATTAATCTACTATAACTATAGCATACCCCCCTTTCACGAATGGCTGCATTTATTCGAGTGATCCACAAACGACGAAAGTTTATTTTTTGCCTATCCCTATCCCGATGAGCCGAAACCAAAGCTCTTATTTTTTGTTGAGTAATAGTTCGAGTAAGTCTTGAATGAGCCCCCCGAAAGCTTGATGCAAATAAACGAATTTTTGTTCTACGTCTCCGAGCGATATATCCCCGTCTAATTCTGGTCATTGAATAAATGAAACTTTAACGAATAACTAATAGATTTCCTTTCTTTCAGTTATTCTTTTGCCCCTTTCCTAGTATATTAATAACAAAACGGATTTTTCCAATGTATAAACTAAAAATTCCAATGGCTTTCGCTACTATAACCTTCCCAACCACGATTTTTTCTTTTTTTATAGGCATTTCACCTCGAAATACGAAATTGTACTATACTAGGTTAAAAAAAATAGCAATGATAACTAAATAGTGGATTCCATCGTTTCTATGGTTACTTCTTAAACGGTGAGGTCTTCTCTATACACCGGAGCCCTTACTTCATTTAATCAATGTTATTGCTAACTTGTATAGTTCACATTCTTCGGCTCTACCCATGAATTATCCAGTAATAGGTCTTTCACAACGAGCTCTACCTATACAGTAACGGTATTTAATTATGAAAGTTGGCTGGGTAGCTGACCCTGTTAGTCCGTTCTTGCAAGAGGGGTCTATGTTACTAAGATTTCCTCCGCTTAATGGATAACCATTTGCTACCAATGGAGAATTACTTCTCATCTTGAATTGAGGTGAGTGGTTTTACACCAATAGAAACCATAAATTTCATACACAATAAAAGGGATATGACCCCATTTTCTTATTTTTAGATAGTAAATGTAGTTTGTTTTTCCGTTCTATCCTATTTGATCATTGATATTCGAACATTGTTCTCTTTCCTTTGTTCTAGTTTATGATCTGAACGAGTCGCACATACACCCTAGTACATGTTCCTCGACGCTGAGGGCATCCCCGAAGCGCGGGGGATTTTGTGACATTTCTGATTGGCTGTCTTGTATTTCTAATAAGTTGTTTAATCGTTGGCATGTTGAATCATATACATAATGGGCTGGTTTAGATCGATCCTAACCGTATGATTATGAATGACTTTTATTCAATAGAATAGAATCGATAGATCAATAGAATCATCAATCAATAGATAGTAAATAAATAAAAGTCATAGAATATTAAACGCGGCAGGGTTCATTTTAAATCACGAATTGACGCGAAATTCAGGCTATTTATTGTCATTCAACCGCTACAAGATCAACAATTCCATAAGCTTGGGCCTCTGTTGCTGACATAAAAATATCTCTTTCCATGTCTTCGGATACAACCCAGAAGGGTTTCCCCGTTCTTTGTACATAAACCCTTGTCAGGGTTTCACGTAGTTTCAGCAGTTCTCCCACTTCCAGGATGAATTCTCCCGTTGCTACTTCAGAAAAAGAACCAGCGGGTTGATGGATCATTACCCTGATGATATAAGATAAAAAAGGTTTCTCTATTTCGCATGATGAGGGGAAGATAAAAGAAAGATAAAAGAATAACAAGAAAAAAGATAGAATCGAACAACCGTACGGGCATTATGCATTGCATACGGCTCTACAATAAAATTGACCCTTACCTTCAAAAAAATAGGATCGATCAGACCCCGATCGGTAAATGATCAACTTACCACCCTTCTTTTCGGAGGAATTCAAAAATACTATGATGGCTCCGTTGCTTTCTATATTTATTATATTTTTTTGTCTGTGATTTGTCTGTCATTCAGCAATCCCAAGGTTGCTTTTTTGTTTGATCAAATAAACTAAGGAAAAAAGAATCTTGTTTTTTTTTTTTTCGCTCTATACTATAAATATTGTTAAGAGACCTCAGGTGTGAAAAAAGTTTGTGACGCTGAACTGGACTTCCGATAATAAAATAGGAAATACCTTTTTCTCATATTAC